TTCACGTGTCACATCACATAAAAAATTTTGCATTTTTAATTGGGAGAGATGGCTGAGTGGACTAAAGCGGCGGATTGCTAATCCGTTGTACGAGTTATTGGTACCGAGGGTTCGAATCCCTCTCTCTCCGCTCCCTTCGATTGCTTAAGACTTTATTCGAATTTGAAGAAATTTCTTTCTTTTGATTTTATCATAGTTAAATGGATGAAATAGAGAAAATAATAAGAAAAAAAAAATTCAGAAAGAAAAAATAAGGAAAAACGAAAAATCTCTTTTTTATTCTTCACGTCCAGGATTACGTCCCGGATCATTAGATAAGAATCCGAAGATGAAGAGAGAAACAAAAAATATCACTACTGTGTAAACGAAAAGTTTGAGAGTAAACATTATATAATCTCCAAGATAAGATCATTTTTTGGAAAAAAGGGAATAGATTACCTATTTTTGTACCATACACCCCAAAAAGAAAATGAAGTGTTTTCTTGAAAAGAAAGTCATTTTCACGAATTTTTTTTTAATAAAATTCGGATTCCTTCGTTACAAAAAATTTCTTGTTTTATACACAAATAAGTCAAGAATTTATATTTGTGAATCGAGGGTTCATAATGTAAGCTTTATACGATCTTATCAATTTTGAGAATCTTTTTTTTTATCGAATAAATCCTGAATTTAGGAGAGTATTAAAGATTTCATCGAAAACTTGCAGCAGCTTGCCAAACAAAGGCTAAGAGAAAAAAGAGTACAGGTATGACGGGCATAACGTCTATGATTGGGTTGAAAAAGGCATAAGCCTCGGGTAATTTGGCGAAGAAAAAACTACTCGAATAAAAGGCAGAATTAAGACAGATAGAGATTAAACTAAGGATATTAAGCATTTCGTTCTCGTGGATTAGATAATTTGATTTTGATTGAGTTATTTTTCCCCTTTTAAAATGAAAAAAAAAGCAGGTCAAAAAATCCTTCTTTTTCTTCGAACTCTATCAAATCAAAAAGCTTTTCTTCCATTCTCAAATGAGAATACAAAGAATTATACTTTCATACAATATTTTAATTGAATTATATGTAATGATCAATGCATTTTTTTTTTATATCTACACGTGCCAAATCCTAGAAACAATATATCCCATATTTTTTTGTCCCGGAATTGACGAATAAGCAATACTAATATTATTGTTTATTGGTGTCCAATAAAAATCTAAATGGGGCGTGGCCAAGCGGTAAGGCAGCGGGTTTTGGTCCCGTTACCCGGAGGTTCGAATCCTTCCGTCCCAGATCGTTTCCATCAGAAACGAACAGAAACGAAAGATTGGATCGCATTTTATCCAACATTAAATTACTATGTATTGTTCTTTTTCAGTAACAATCCCCTTTTCGGTTAAGTGAAAAGAATCCGGGATTCCTTAATATTGTCTCCTGTAAAAATTATTCGTTGTATATGATGGATACAAAAAGATCAGACCCCTATGCCTATGATTCTTATTTTATCTTTCATATGAAAGATAGAACTTAAATCTTACCTTACACAGGACCTTTCTATTCCATACTCATAAAAACAAATAAACTAGATTATATTCAGAATTTACCTTTCGGTTTTTTTAGAAATGTGTTTCATTCATATGATAGAATATGGGGTTAAATAAATTGAATCCTTTTTGAGCCTTCTTCGTATAAGGATAAATACTAAATTTGCCCATAGCTAGATAGAAAGTATTATATCGGTAATCCAATGACAATGACTATTCATGATTCGATATTGAATCAATTCTATTTTGAAATGAAATTAGAGGAATGTTATGGTAAAACTTCGTTTGAAACGATGTGGTAGAAAGCAACGTGCGACTTGAAGGACATGATCGGCTGTGGATTCTTACATCCGCCATCTTCTATCTTCTATAGTACCGAAGATGCTCTTGGCTCGACATAGTTTGTTCTGTTCCGCCGGGGAGACCCAACTTGTGTTGGGTTGGAATGTAAATAGTACATGATGGAGCTCGAGCCGAAAGTGTTGATTCATTTATCAGGGGGAAGAATCTAGGGTTAGTGACAATCAATAAATTGGACCAACTTTGTAAGTATATAAATCGAAAGTTTCAAATTTTAAAAGTGAAAAAAAAAAAGTAAAATTAGTCGGAATTGGTAAAACTATTTCGATCAAAGCTGTATTACAAAGAAATTAATCTCAATCGTTTTATTATATTATTTCATAGAAAGAAATAACAAAAAACAAAAGGTATGTTGCTGCTGTTTTGAAAGGAGTAAGGATAACCGAAGTAATGTTTAAACCCAATGATTTCACGAAGCAAAGATAAAGGATTCCGGAACAAGGAAACACTATTTTCAATTGTCTCATCAACTGGATCATAATGAAGAATAAAAATAGATTCGAGACGAGATAAACAAAAAAGGTTAGAGACGGCTCAATAAATGTCTAAGGATTTCCCTTTGAACTCTTTCAGAATTTTCCAACTTGAGTTATGAGTACGAATGAGATTTCGTTTTTTTTTGTAAGGAAGAACAAAAAAAAAAACGACTCAAATTAGATTATAATTATAATATTATAGTCTAATTCGTGATTTTATGGGTCTATTTGCCAAAATTCGAATCATTTTTTCTCGAGCCGTATGAGGGGAAAACCTCCTATACGTTTCCAGGGGGGGGGGGGCATTGTTTATCTACATCTATCCCAATGAGCTATCTATCGAATCGTTGCAATTGATGTTCGATCCAGAAGAGAAGGAAGAGATCTTCGAAAAGTAGGTTTTTATGATCCGATAAAGAATCAAACTTATTCAAACGTTCCTGTTATTCTATATTTCCTTGAAAGGGGTGCTCAACCTACAGGAACTGTTCATGATATTTTAAGGAAGGCAGAGTTGTTTAAAGAAAGAACTTCGGGTTAATTGTTAATTAAAGGAAAAACCAAAATTCATGAATAAAAAAAGGGGGCTAGTATCTAATCTATCTTTGAGTAATTATAATTTTTATTTTTTCCCCCAATTTGCCCTTTTCTTGTTCTTAGTTTACTTTTTTCTTGTTTTGTTGTGGAAATTTACCAATAAGCTAAGGGTTAATCTTGCTTACTTTTTTATTATACACCTAGTGATTGAATAAACCCGGGTTTTTCGACTTCTTACTTATTTTTTTTTTCCATCTAAATTTCTTATTTATTTTATGTTGTGCCAATCCAACACAAGTCTTTATTTGGTTTACTTAATTTGATTTGTTTTCTCAACATTCCATTCATATTGACAATGTTGTATCGAACAAATATAATTCGATCATAGATAAATAGATCTTTTTATCCCTACCCTTTTTTCTTTCACCTCGGGCAAATGATGGATTTGCCTTACCATCAATCATGCAAGACGTTTTTTCTTAACGAAAAGAAAAAATGTGTAGTCCGTTAATTTGATTTTTTTATTTTCATTTCGATCATATTTACATATCATATTTTTCGGGTTGCTAACTCAACGGTAGAGTACTCGGCTTTTAAGTGCGACTATGATCTTTTACACATTTGGATGAAGCAAGGAATTCGTTCAGACTATTGGTAGAGTCTATAAGACCACGACTGATCCTGAAAGGTAACGAGTGGAAAAAACAGCATGTCGTAATAAAATAAGAAATTTGTCATTTTTTATTTTTATTTTAAATTAAAATCGAACTTTGAGTTTGTCTTTACTGGATCATTACAAAATAGTGCTTTTTTTTTTGGAAGGGGGACAAAAAAATTCACAACATTTGTAGTTGGGTCTAGTGAATAAATGGATAGAGGCCTTCGGCCCCAATTCTGGTAAAACAAAAAGCAACGAGCTTATGTTCTTAATTTGAATAATTACCCGATCTAATTAGACGTTAAAAAGAAATTGGTGCCTGATGCGGGAAAGGGTTCTCCTGTGAGTGGACCATTGATTCTTTTTTTTTAACGAATCCTAACTATTCTCTATTATGGATTGGAAACGGATGTGTAGAAGAAACAGTATAGTGATAAAGAGAATTTATTCCAAAGTCAAAAGAGCGATCGGGCTGTAAAAATAAAGGATTTTTTACCCTCTTGAAATTATAATACCAATTGGATATAAAAGGAGAGGAAAAAGATCTGTTGATTGGACTCCTTCTGTTCGGTATTGGGGATATAGGGGTATATATATATATTTTTATTACTATATGTATATGCATAGCATAATACATACCCCATTTTGGCCGTATTGCACTATGTATCATCTGATAACCCAAGAAATGTTCCCTTCCCTGCTTTCGGTTCAAGTAGAAATTAAAATGGAAGAATTACAAGAATATTTGGAAAAAGATAGATCTCGGCAACGACACTTTTTATATCCGCTTCTCCTTGAGGAGTATATTTACGCACTTGCTCATGATCATAATTTAAATGGTTCGATTTTTTACGAACCCGTGGAATTTTTCGGTTATGACAATAAATCTAGTTCAGTGCTTGTGAAACATTTAATTACTCGAATGTATCAACAGAATTTTTTGACTTTTTCGGTTAATGATTCTAACCAAAATCGACTCGTTGCGGACAACAATTCTTTTTATTCTCAAATGATGTCAGAAGTTTTTGCGTTCATTGTAGAAATTCCATTTTCTCTGCGATTAATATTTTCCCTCGAAGAAAAAGAAATACCAAAATCGCAGAATTTACGATCCATTCATTCAATATTTCCCTTTTTAGAGGACAAACTCTCTCATTTAAATTATGTATTAGATATACTAATACCCCATCCTATCCATTTAGAAATTTTGGTTCAAATCCTTCAATGCCGGATCCAAGATGTTTCCTCTTTGCATTTATTGCGATTCTTTCTCCATAAATATCATAATTGGGATAGTTTCATTACTCCCAAGAAATCCATTTACGTTTTTTCAAAAGAAAATAAAAGACTATTTCGAGTCCTAGATAATTCTTATGTATCTGGATGCGAATTTGTATTCGTTTTTTTTATTAAAAAATCCTCTTATTTACGATCAACATCTTCTGG